TTACATATACTCATAATTGCTAATATAATTGAAATTGAGAGGGATTTTTTGATTGAAAAAATCAATACTGATTAGTTATGTATCCATTTTTTTTCTTATGTAATTATAATTATGGAAATAAACCCAATCTGAGACTCAAAACCAAGAATCATTCAGGAATTCACAGCCGATAGTTCAATAGTTAATGGTTCCAATTTCTCTTGATTTTTTTTTATGACTGAAAAGACACATTTTATATATATATAAAAAAAAGAGAGAGAAAGTTTTTAGTTATTATGTCTTTTGATAGACTACTATATACAATGAATCGAAGGAATAGATCCAAAGGAAGGATTTCTTTTTCTTTAGTAATTAGGAAAGGTATTAAACAAAAAAAATGCAAGTATAAATTAAATATAAACATAAGGGGTAGATTTTCATCTTTTTTGTATCATTTTGGCGGCATGGCCGAGTGGTAAGGCGGGGGACTGCAAATCCTTTTTCCCCAGTTCAAATCCGGGTGTCGCCTGATCAACAAAAGAAAGATTAGAGTAGCGGAAGGGAATCGGTAAGTCTTGATAAACCTTCCACTACTAACGTAGTGTCTACTAATTATGCTTTGAATTAGGAATTAAATTGGATAGCCGGACGGGGAATCTAGAATATAATTGTTTAGTCATTGGGTGGACGATACTTTGTATACAGACTCACGAGAGTCTCTGAATGCTCAAGCATTCTAGATTGTAGCTTTTTTTATATATATATTTATATATATTTTTAGGTGCAAAAATAAAGATTTTATTTTTGATAACCCTAGTAAAGAATGGGCTGTTTTATGATTGTTTCTTTGAAACAATCAGGAGAGGGTAAGGATTAGATCAAATGGGAAGTCGAGGTATGTGATGGATAGCAAGCTTATCTTGTCTTACTTCCATCTTAAGAGGCCTTTTATTTATAAAGGACAAAAAAAGAAACACTAGGTTTGATTATCCTACATGTTCGATTAATAACATTACCTTGACTCTTCTAAGAGTGTCACTTCTTGTTGTTATTTTTCTTGGACTTAATGTTTCCAGATTCTACGAGAAATCCTATAAGAACTTGTTGTAAGTGGATTTATTGGATTAGTTCATCAATAGTGTTGGTCCAGAACCGAACCCCCCCTTTTTTTTTGACTCTGCACCATTGATTCCACTATTATGAGTGAGCAATAATGGAATAATTCCTTCATATTCATAGAGGTAGGGGACACAATTTACATGGATATAGTAAGTCTCGCTTGGGCTGCTTTAATGGTAGTTTTTACATTTTCCCTTTCACTCGTAGTATGGGGAAGAAGTGGACTCTAAGTCTAAGGATACTACGAAATTGAGTTAGCACTTTTTATTATCGAATCTAATAATTATAAATAATATAATATAATAATGAAATTATTATTATTCATCTTGGATTCCAGTTTGGATTCCAGTGGAGTAATGTATTAGATAAATAATACCCCTCCAATCAAAGTCAAAGAGATAGTTGACGGATTCCCATCCAATGTTCGTATTTAGATTAGAAACTAAGAGGAATACAGATGATAAGAAATTTCTTTCAACAAAATTCTTCCGAAACTTTCGCTTTCGATGAACCCGCCCTTACCAGAATTCTGTATAGACAATGAGGAACAACGGATCCTTTTTTTTTTCAAATTGATTGGAATCAATACCAATAAAATAGATGAAGCAAATAAATAGAATTGAAGTGCTATGCTATGTGCATTACATATATGTAATTGATATCTACATATATGATGGATGAAGATACATATTTGATTTTAGATTGATCTATATTAGGTCTCTATCTTTATAGAGTACACCTTATATACTTTATACATTAAATAATACTACTAAAAGAAATAGTATGGTAGAAAGAGTCATATATTTCTTTCTACCATAGTATTGGATCTCATAGAATACTGCTGATCCCAGCCCCATCAGTTCATTTAAAACGCGAAATTGGAATCCTTTATTTCTTCAATCATTGATAAGAACTACGAAGTCAAGTTTCATTCAAATTAATTATTCAAATTAATTATTTTGACTGACTGTTTTTACATATATGATAAGTAAAAAAGCAGTAGGAATTAGAATGAACAGTGCAGTAGCAATAAATGCAAGAATATTTACTTCCATAATCTCTTCGTTTTTTTTTTTTACTTCGCAATAACTCGGGATTAAATCCCATGGAGCCCCATAGAGATGAGAAATCTTTCACCTCTAAATTCAAATGGGATGAATTACATCTCGATGATATCAAATCGGCTCAATATCATGAATAACAATAAAATATCGGAGCTGCCAAATGGATTCATTGTCGAGAATTAAATAGTATAACATAGGAAGATCCTTTATCCATACCGAATCCAAAATTTTATTTCTAATCCAATCTGAAATTCCTGTATTTTACAATTTTTCCCATTCTTTGCTATAACCTACCACCTTTCGGGTACATCCATCTGATAAAGTATCATCTAACCGTGTTTCCACTTCCATTGGTTACAAACCCTCCAAAACCATCGAAGTTAAATGGAAATAAGGACGGAGTGAAGTTCGAAACTTCGTTTTTTTAATGCTCTAATTGTCTTGGAAGACAAAAGAAGTGTGATAAAGATGAGTCCCATTATAAAATAAAATATATAATATTCCATCAAATGTACTTTCTTCAATGATATAAATTGTGTCAAATTAAAATGAGTAATTGAGATTACATAGGATGTCTCTCTCCCACCAATCAATACTAGTTAAAATAATGGAAATTTACCGGAATGAAAAAGAAATAAATCAGGATCCGCGTTGGGAATAAAATTCTGCTCTTTGTCCCCCTTTTAATCTAGTCTAGTCTAGAAAATAAAAAGAAGAGATTCATTTATTATTTTATTTATGGGGTCCACCGGGACTGACGGGGCTCGAACCCGCAGCTTCCGCCTTGACAGGGCGGTGCTCTGACCAATTGAACTACAATCCCAAGCAAATTTAGGTGTATAGAATATCTATTCGTATGATCTCCGTGAATTACCCTGTTGTAAGTTGTAAGCAGGACGCGGGTGATATATGTATATGATATCCTATGTTTTAGTAAGAGTGATCTGAATTAATAGTAATTCTTTTTTTTTTTTTTTCATTGAAAGATGGATTTTCAATGGATTTGGCAATAAAAAAAAGACTCTTTTTTTATTTACTCGTTTCCTAAGACTTTATACTTACAGATCCTAATCTGAATCTAGATAATTAAGAAGATCCAAATTTTTGATACCATTTCTAACAAAAAAATCCAAAATAAAATAAAGTAGGGATATCTTAGAAAGTTTTATCTTTTCTTATGCTTCCGTAATTGTTCTTATTTTTCCGTATCCGTATCAGGCATTTCTGGAAAAACGTGTTATATAATTGAATCTTGGATTAGCAAATTATTGGGCCGAGCTGGATTTGAACCAGCGTAGACATATTGCCAACGAATTTACAGTCCGTCCCCATTAACCACTCGGGCATCGACCCAGGATAAATCAATTTTGACCTATTGATAATCCATGATAAACTTCCTTTCATAGTACCCTACCCCCAGGGGAATTCGAATCCCCGCTGCCTCCTTGAAAGAGAGATGTCCTGAACCACTAGACGATGGGGGCATGCTTGCCCGACCGCCACCATACCATGAACATAGTATGAACAGTTTTTTGAAATTGTCAATATAATGTAATGTAATGGTATGACTAGATCCGACGGATTTTTCCCTCTTCATGATTCTATAGAATTTTTGGATTTCTTATTTAGACTTTATTATTATTATATAAATTTATATAAATACATTCGAATCGCCATTTACTATTAAATTCTAATAATTTCTTAAATAATGAAAAGTTTTTATATAATCAATAGTTTTCGGCCAGAATAAAGGATTCAACTTTATTTAATTTCTTCCACTTTCAGTCATGGATTCATTCATTGTTAAGATGGAATATACCTATTTCTATCTTACGATAAACCAAGAAATCCGGAATGGAAAGAGGGGATCAACAAGTTATGAAAAATTATTTTTCCGGGGACAAGTAGAATCTTTTCATCACACGATTCGATGAAATATCATGGATCCATCCCGATGATTATATGTATCAATCAAGTGAATTTACTTCTGATGGTAGTCAATTAAAAAGTAATTAGGCCCAGTCTTGAAACAATTCATTGCATTGCTATTTATCAAATGTAATATCCCCATTTTTTTACCTAGTTAAATCACAATTCTTGGGCCACTAGCAGCTGCTATGAGACTATTGCATGTACTTATCCATATATAATATGTAATGTACATAGATATATCTTATCCACACACATTCCGGAATTTAAGCAAAGCGGCCCTTTTAACTCAGCGGTAGAGTAACGCCATGGTAAGGCGTAAGTCATCGGTTCAAATCCGATAAGGGGCTTTCGGTTGTTTCATAAAACTCAAGTCTTAGTATTCATATTTGAGCGAAGAATAGAGATATTATTTCTCTTTTTAGTAAGCAACTGTATATAATAAGTTATCATTCTAATGAATTATGTTATAATAGAGTTATAAAGTTTAACATTTGTTCATTATATTAGAATGAGAATTCATAATGAGAATAATGATAAGTCATATCTTTTATCACCTTTCATTACCAAATATTCCTACTTTACATTATGTCAATCAAATCCATTCTAAAGATTAGAAATCACTAAAAGAAAAGTAAGTGGACCTGACCCATTGAATCATGACTATATCCACTATTCTGATATTCAAATTCAATAGAGATGAAATTGGAACAGCGGGTCTTTTTTATTTTTTTTTCTTTGGCTTCCGCAAGAATTTGTCGATATTTCCGATTCAAAATCTTTTTTTTCTTGTTCTTAGATGTTCCGCAGGAATAAATTGCTATCTACATAATATTAGATTTATAGATCTACCAAATCCTGTCTTTATTTTATATTTTATTCTATATTGACGCATCCAATAGTTTTGTT